ATTGAAGAGGTCTTATCAATAAAATTTCCATTTATCCTGGATCTAGGCATAATTAACAATCCATTCTATAATTCTTCTCATTGCCCCTCGCCTCGGGGAAAATGATCCCACAAACATAAGGAATTGTCGTACAAAATAACATAAAAACAGAGATTCTTGAATTTTTAATAGATATATGGGGTAGTTGATGAGATTAAGTTGTTGTTGATAAATTAGATTTAAAAGAAATTTTGGATTCCTATAGAATCATTGATAATTCGTACTTGTACTGTCATAATATGAATGACTCACTATTAACTCGGTTTCTAATCAATAATAAGATTATGTAGGAGAGATGGCCGAGCGGCTCAAGGCGTAGCATTGGAACTGCTATGTAGGCTTTTGTTTACCGAGGGTTCGAATCCCTCTCTTTCCGTTTCTATTAATTAATCAACGTTACTGACCACAATGTATCAAATCAAATAACAATTGTTTATTCCAACAGCTTTATTTGATAGAGATTCTCTATTCCTAATTCCATTACGTTGTTTGGTATGGTACGTAAAATACAAATATTGTGGAAAGAGCAAAAAGGGAAAAAATCCTACCGACGACTCATTTGAGATACGCGAATGAAAAAAAAATATGGATCAAGGCCCTTAGATCTATTTACTTCGGCGAAAGGAGTGACATAGACATAATTGTCTAAACTTTTTTTTTATTTTTATTAGGTTCAAGTCTGACGGGAATAATATTCTACGACTAACAACTCATTTATTTTTAAACCGATCCATTTACTATCTATTATTTGATTTACGAATCCTTTATATTGGAATGGGTCAATAGTTAAATGGTTTGGCAATTCCCCCTGGCGGGGAGATAAATCAATAAAATTTTGAATTAGAGCTTTCGATCTTTGTTTATTCTTTGTAGTAATAATATCTCGGGGTTTGCAACGATAGCTTGGTATATCCACTATACGGCCATTAACTAAAATATGTCTATGGTTAACTAATTGCCTGGCTCCAGGAATGGTAGAAGCCATACCCAACCGAAAAAGTATGTTATCTAAACGCATCTCAAGTAGTTGTAGTAAAATCTGACCCGTTGATCCTTTGGCTTTTCCAGCGATATGTACATATTTAAGCAATTGTCGCTCTGTCAGACCATAATGAAAACGCAATTTTTGTTTTTCTTCTAGACGAATACGATATTGTGATCTTTTCCCAGAACGCAATTGATTTTTAAGATCACTTCCGGATCTGGATCTTTTACTAGGACTAGTTAATCCCGGTAACGCCCCCAGGCGGCGTATTTTTTTGAAACGAGGTCCTCGGTAACGAGACATAAAGACTCCCTTTTATTTTTTATTTTATTGAAATTTCATTTTACAGAAAAGAAATCGAAATTAAGACTGAACTAAAGGATAAACAAAGCAAAGCGAGATTTACTGAAGTATTTCTAAAGTAGAATGAAATTCATTGTATTGATATCCAGATTTTTTGTATATATAGGAAGTTCAAGTTCTGTTTTATGATTTGTTCTGTCTAGATCTAATCAATTTTTTGATTCTTTTTATTCTATAGTTATTTTTGATTCATAGTTACAAGTTAACACGACATAATAGAGACCCCGCATTGAAAAAAAAAAAGATAGGAGAGATTCTCAATCCTAGAAAAAATCTATAGAGAAAAAGCCGGCTATCGGAATCGAACCGATGACCATCGCATTACAAATGCGATGCTCTAACCTCTGAGCTAAGCGGGCCCACATAAGAGAAATGGGAATTCGGGAAACTCTCCTATCTTTTTAGCTATTAGCTATGAATTTCCTATGAATTTCATAGGAAATTATATAGTTCTAGTTAGAAATAATAATATAACTATATATTACATATTCTATAACTAGCATATTAATTCTATTCTAATAATAGAAATATATAGTATATAAATATATGACTAATTCTAATTTTCATTCTATCATTATATAGAATATATATTCTATAATATAATATATAATTATATTTATTTTACATAGTTAGAATTTCTATTTTTTTTTTATGATAATACTATTGATTGATATTATCAAATATCAAGAAAATTTTTCTGATCAAATAAAAATTTCATTATTTTTTAGAGCATTTATAGCAAATTAGGTTAATTATATTTATTATAGTTATAATAGTTATAGCGGATCGGTCCTAAAAATAAGATAAGGATAAAGATACAACCAAAATAGTAATGAAAAATGCCTCTGATTTCATTCGGAAAAGGGATAGATAGGACGAAAAAAAAACAAGAATTAATATCGACCGTTCCAGTATTCCAAATAGCGCTGGAAAAAAGAAAGGCACGAGAGACGCATAGATATGTGGGATATATCTATCTATATTGAATTGCAAGTACATCAATGATAGAATCATTTCTTATTTAAACAAATATGGTTCATACAATTACAATAGAGAAGAGATGAAATGAAAGAGTATGTCCAAAAAAAGAACATAGCAGCATACACTTTTTCG